CGAGCACTCCTTCCCCTTCTTCGAACCCCGATTCATATTTTTCATAGAGAAATCTATGATCAAGGATAGAACGAGATCCATTTTGAATCATATTTATGGGATTCCTTGGTTCGGGCCTAAGAAGAAATGTTACTCCATCATTATCAAACGGACTTCCTGTCTGTGAGGATCCCAGCAGAGCACCTTCTATTTCTAATAGGCCATGAACTAGATCATAATCATTATAAAGGAGTCTATAAGAAGTGATACCATCATTTTTTTCATTAGGTCCCCAAAGGTTTTGAGCAACGGATCCGGCAGAACAACTCAAAAGATAAAGAAGTATCGTTAATTTCTTCATGCTTGTTCCAATTTCCAAGTACCATTTGTACAAATCAGAATCCCCCCCGTTACATGTTTTCTTCTTCATATAGATAGATATAGGATCTATGGAAAAATTATTTAGAAGTAGATTTTGTGAAACAGCCCTTCCTATCTGATAGAAAAGTATACCATGATCCTGAACCGATCTTATCTGAGATCTAAAATCCCAAGTTTGTCTATGAAGAGCGGATCTAATTATATTAGTGTCTATAATGGATTTTTTTTGTATAATACTCATCGATAGCGCCTCATTGGTAAGTGCTACAAGATCTCGTACATTAGAACCCAGAGTTATGGACCCGCATCCATTAGTATCGAAGATTTTCTTTTCCAAGTGAAAACCCCGCGTACGAGCAAGACTGAAAAACTGCTTTCTTTGTTGTGGAATAAGAAGCCTTCGTATTTTAATACACGTATTTAATTTATTCGGAGCTATTAGAGCGGGATCCACTTTTTGGGGAATATGAGTCGAAGCAATAACAAGAATATTTCTAGTAGAAGATTTTTCAGAATCCCCGGAAAGAGAGTTTACTAATACACCCAGGGATAAGTAATTCGACTCATTCCCATCCAAATCATGAATGTTCGGAATCCAAATTATGCAAGGAGACATTGCTTTTGCTAATTCGAATTGAAGCGTGATAAGAAATCGGTCTATTTCCGGTATGATATCCTCACGTATCGGATCCTCCATACTTAGAAACTCCAAATGGCTATCATAGTTACGGTCGAGATAGTCACTATCATACCTATCCAAATTATAGCAACTACCCTCGTTGCTAGGTAAAAGACTGTAAATGGTACCCTCTCTATCATCAAAAAGACCATCATCATCCTCATCAAAAAGATCATTAATATCAAAACCTTTAGGATAGTTATCCAGGAACTTGTTTAGAGATACTGTAATGAAAGGAACATAGGAGTTTGTCGCTAGATATTTGACCAAATAGGATCGTCCAGTTCCTATAGAACCTATCACTAAAATACCGTTAGGGGAACCTAAGCGGAGCGAAAAGGGTTTTCCATGAGATGGGAAATGATTAGCCCCACACAGGGTTTCTGAACAAGTTATTGTCTGATAATGAGCGAGGAATATCCGTCTTTCTGCTAAGCAGGATGGATTGAACTCATAATTTAGTAGATCCTTTTTATGAATGTCAATTAAATTTCGTAAGTAAATTGTTCCCGGTTGCTCAATCATTTGATAACCAGAGTTATTCTTTGATAAACGATCACTATTAGTCAGACTCAATAAAATTTGATCAATCCTTTTTTCGGTCGTTAAGGTAGAGAACTGAACCATGAATTCCCTTTCTTTATCAGAAACGAAATCACTGTTCAAGATCCAGGATTCTATTTTATCATCAATCCAATCACTATTCACATTTTTTCTTTTTCTTATCAAGGTATAGATCGCTTTACTTGTATGACTTAAATGTCTAGTATTTCTCGAAAACGCGATTCGATTGATGGGATTTGGTATAATTCTTATGAGATCGATGAGATTCAAATCTTTCTTCTTCGAACGTATGGATTTGACCCCACCTCGTCTTTCTTCTAGAAAATTTCTTAATTGTTCCAGAGCAACGAGAAACATATCCTTTAACCCGAAAGAATTCAGTTCTGATATAGGATACCTATCCAGAAGTTTTTCCAACTCAATCATGTATGATGGAATCATCAAAGATTTGACTTCTTCGAACTCTGTGTGTAACTTATTAGAGAATCGAGAAACAAACAAAAGATGTGTATAAACGAGATATCCGGTAACAAAAAGAAGGATAAGGATTAAAACGAAGAACTCGTTCAGATGTGTCGATATCAATGGTGACTCATTTTCCAAAACCAAAATAAGAAAATTATGGAAACATTTACTCGAAATCTGACTTATAGGATTCCGTGGTGAAAGACACAATTTTTTCCGAAGAATTCGCTTGGATCGACCCCTAATATCATGAAAAATGGATACAAATTGTTGAAATTTAGGACTCCTACGTAGTATCGCCAATAGGTCTAAAAAAGTATCTAACAATATTAAATTTAGATATTCGTGTCCTGTCCGGGTAAGTAACAATTGTGTTATATATGGTTGGAATTGCTTCAATTTTGAGAGAGTTGAAAAAACACTTTTTCTTTGAGAGTTTCTATACATCGGCCCTTTTTCAAAGCATTTTGTTAAACAAGGACTGCGTTTTTTCCTCTTTTCGGATGGTAAATAGTTAGGTATGAATCCGAAGTTAGATACCCCTAACTCGATTGAATGAGTCTCTCTTTTCTCGATTGAATGAGTCTCTCTTTTTTTTTTACCGCCGAATGCTTTGTTTAATAAATCGAATCCAAACGTAAAATCATAATTACAGGACCTTCCCACATATTGATTATTAAAGAATTGAAGTCGATGTGCTTTATAAAAAGAGGATATCAATGAACTTCTATGAAATGGTTTCAGGGGATTCCGCCAATTCTCTTGATCGTGGGATATCATTGAGAAATAGGAATCCATGAAAGATTTCATGTTATAAAAAGATTTCCTGCGCTTCTTCTTCTCTTCTTCTTTCTTCTTTCTAGTATGGAATGATATCAAATTTTGTCTCTTATTCAACAAAAATGGTGATATTGTTCCTGATAATTTTGATTTTTTAGAAGTATAAAACTCATCTAATAAGAAGGGTTTCCTTTTTTTCAAATGAACGATTTGAAGACCTATTGATTCTAACAACGGATTCCCGAGTGGATCATTCGGACGTTTCAATTCATACATGTGGATCTCGGACCTATGAACGGGGATATTACCGAAACTCACAAAGAAAAAAGGAAGTGAGTTAGACAAAAATGGAAGAAACTTGGACAAAAAGAAATAAAGTGACTTAGACAAATCTTTTTTGTCAATAACCTTAGACCAATCAATAACCTCAGACCAATCAATCGAATATGCATTCATATGTAATCGATCGAACACTACTTGAAATCGATCGAACACTACTTGAAAACGGCTATTCTGCTCAGAAATGAAATGGTCCAATTGTTCCTGGAAATTCTTACTCCCATTGGACCATTTGTATTTATATGCATTTGGATCCTTATTCATAGATTTCTCGGTTTGATAAATCAAAATAAGAGGCCATTTCTTCTGGTTTTTTTTCCAATTTGAGAAATGTTGGTTGATCGTGTATTTCCTTTTAGGTCTATGATTAAGAATATTTTTTCCTATTGGATACCTTTGAATTACATATTCCGAGTTGCGATGGAATCGATTCCATAGGTTTTTTATGTATCCATAGGTATTGTTTGGATAAAAAGATTCATTCTCTTCGTAAAAAAGAGGAGGTAGAACCAATAAAGATTTCTTTTTTGATTCATCCCTGGAGTTGACCTCGTTTATGAATTTTTGTTTTGGATCCAAATCCATAGAAAAAGAAAATCCCTTATGATACACTAGATCCGGCTTAGTTATTGATAGATTGAATAGATTTGCCATTTCTTGAAATCTCTCTTCTGATTCAAAATCATGGTGTAACAAGTATCCTGCCCTATTCCGGTCATGGAATAGATGAAATAACCCAAAAAGTCCATTTTTGTTCAAGAATGAATCGGAACTATAAAGCTCATCTTTCGCAACCCCATCACATCCGGGATCGGATGAAATAGGATGAATTGAGACAGTATTTTTTAAATACATACTTATCTTGACTATATTGGCTATTTCTTTATTTTCCGATTGCCTCAAAAGAACAAAAGAAACATCTTCTTCTTTCTTAAATAACCTCTCAGTAGGATTCAAATCCTGCTGAAGTTCTAACCATCTGTCATATAAAAAAGACCGGCCGGCTCTTGTAGGATTCCGATGATTATTCATCCGCGTATGATATTTCGAATCCTCATCCCTATCAGAGATCTTTTTTCGATACAGGAGCGGAACAGTCAACTTACTATACCAATTGATATTGAACGAATCTTTTGAGTCGTCCATTGTATCATTGCAGGGTCCAATGGAATTCATTGATATAGGAAGAAGCCCTGTCAAATAGACATTTTTTCTTTCGATCATCTTTCGATTGTTAATACAATAGATAAGGATCGCTACTACAAAAAGTAATACATTCTTGATCGTGAAATATCGATTGCCTTTGCGTGAAAGTACGATACTCCAAATTCGGAAGTCTAAGAGTTTTATGAAACTCTCTTGGTGAAAAAAAATGTGAATAAAAGATACCGCTGAATTGAATTCAGTGCACGAATCTAAGAAATAGGGAGAATTCTTGCTCTCTCTAAATACCTCTCTCAATTCTAAAATCCAAAATTGGAACAGATGTTCTCTCATATTTAACGCTCCTTATCGTTTTTAGTTAAATTTAGTTGAAATATTTAAAATGACTTGAAATGACTTGATTTATCCAAAAGATTTCACTTCAATAGGTACTAGGATTCCCACGAAGCATCCATGGCTGAATGGTTAAAGCGCCCAACTCATAATTGGCGAAGTCGTAGGTTCAATTCCTACTGGATGCAGAACCGTACATCCCATAAAGTCGTTCAAGAATGAATCAATCCGAACTGTTCAATTTACGTTATTTCTTTATTATAGAACATCATTTCTTTATTATACAACGTTATTTCTTTATTATAGAACATCATTT